CTGGTCATTGAATAAATGAAATTTTGACGAATCGAATAACGAATGGATTTACTTTCTTTCCGTTTTTCTATTCCCCTTCCTCAGTCTATTAATAACAAAACGGATTTTTCCAATGTATAAAATAATAATTCCAATGGCTTTAGCTACTATAACCTTCCCGACCACAATTTTTTATCTCGAAAAAGAAATTGTATTCGACTAGGTCTCAAAAACATAGTAAATAAAAAACTAGTAAATGGATAAAGAAATAGCGGATTTCATCGTTTCTATGGTGAATTCGTAAACGGTAAGGTCTTCTCTATACACCGGAGCCTGTAATATTGATAATTTATTTAATTAACCTAACCTTATGAGTAACTTGTATAGTTCACACTCTTTGGCTCGACCCATAAATTAGCCAGTAATCGGTCTTTCACAAGGAGATCCACCTATACAGTAACGGTATTTAATTATGAAAGTTAGCTGGGTAGCTGACCCTCTTAGTCCGTTCTTGCAAGACTGGAAGTCTCATTTTTCTTTTTTTAATAAGATTGTCCCCGCTTAATGGATAACCATTTAATACCAATGGGGCATTTTTTTTTCATCTTAAATTAAATTGAGGTAATTGGATTTACACCAATGGAAACCATAAATTTCATACACAATTGAAGGATATATTTTTTTATTTTTAGAAAGTGAATGGAATAGAGTTCTTCCATTTTATCCTATTGAATTTGATTGAATTTGATCCTATTAATCGGTACTGATCATTGATACTGGAAATTTTTTTTTATTGTTCCCCAGCCTATGATCTGAACGAGTCGCACATACACCCTAGTACATGTTCCTCGACGCTGAGGGCATCCCCGAAGAGCGGGGGATTTCGTGACATTTCTGATTGGCTGTCTTGTATTTCTAATAAGTTGTTTAATCGTTGGCATGTTGAATGATATACATAATGAGCTGGTTTAGATCGATCCTAACCGGATTATTATGAATTACTTTTAATATAATAAAATATTGAACTTGGTAAGAAGATAAAATAATAAATCACCAGTTTGCGCTAAATCCATCCTATTTTCTATTTTCATTCAACTGCTACAAGATCAACAATTCCATAAGCTTGCGCTTCTGTTGCTGACATAAAAACATCTCTTTCCATGTCTTCGGATACAACCCATAGGGGTTTGCCCGTTCTTTGTACATAAACCCTTGTGATGGTTTCACGCAGTTTTAGCAGTTCTTCCGCTTCCAAGATAGCTTCTCCCGTTTGTGCTTCATAAAAAGCACTAGCGGGTTGATGAATCATTACCCTGATGATATAACATACTAAAGTTTGTTCTATCTAGACGATGGAGTGAAGAGAAAATAAATAAAGATAAAAAAAATACTTAAGAAAAAAAATAGAATAACCGTACGGGCATGTTTGATGTATTGCATACGGCTCTACAATAAAATTAATCTTTACCTTCCATCGCAGAAAGAGCCAAATAGGATCTATGAGACTCATATTGGTAAATGATCAAATTACCACCCTTCTTTTTGGAGGAGTTAAAAAATACTATGATGGTTCCGTTGCTTTATATATTTATTATTTCTTTTTTGGTATTTATTTGTCTGTTGATTCAGCAATCCCAAAGTTTCTTTTTTATCCGATCAAATAAAAAAAAAGTAAATAAAAAAATATTTTGTACTTTATTTCTAATTTATACAATTTATCCAATAAATATTATTAAGAGATCTATGGTATGAAAAAAGTTTGTGACGCTGAACAGGATTTCCGATGGATAAGATAAAATCAGAAATACCTTTTATTTCATACTACTCTCTCGATATATAATCTAATTTTTTTTTTCACAAAAAAAAATAATAATAAAATTTTTGTCATATCGAATTCTAAATGCCATGCTATTTTTACTTAATATTCCTATTTCATATGGCGAAGGCATAGTCTTTTGTTTCTCTCAAAAAACCTCATTGGCGCCAAGCGTGAGGGAATGCTAGACGTTTGGTAATTTCCCCTCCAACCAGGATAAAAGATCCCATTGAAGCAGCTAATCCCATGCATATTGTATGTACATCTGGTCGAACAAATTGCATAGTATCATAAATAGCTACTCCAGGTATTACCCATCCACCAGGAGAGTTTATAAACAAATAAAGATCTTTGGTATCATCTTCAATACTCAGATATACCATAAGACCAATAAGTTGATTTGAGATCTCGCTATCAACTGCTTGGCCTAAAAAAAGTAATCTCTCTCGATAAAGTCGGTTGATTCGGGTAAAGTTGTATCCCTTAGGAACCGTACATGCACTTTTTTCTGCATACGGTTCAAAAAAAATTCCGAAAAAATCAATGTATAGATTCCAGCCCTCTTTTGTTTTTTCATATCATACATAGCATACTTTATAACTTTTAACTAAAGGACTTTTTCTTCGATTTTTCTTTTTCAATAAAGAAGTTTTTTGACTCCTTTTCTTATCTTAGAATAGAAAGAATATAAAAAAGAATTTCAAA